TAGAGATATTGATAATACACATAGAGTTAATGGTATTTCATAACTAATTGATTGAGCAGCAGCCCTTAATCCACCTAAAAAGGAATATTTATTATTTGATCCATATCCCGACATAAGAAGTCCAACGGGAGCAAGGCTTGAAACGGCGATCCATAAAAAAACACCAATACTAAGATCCGCTAGAATAAGTCGATAGCTAAAAGGAATTACTGAATAACTTAGTAAAATGGATATGACCGCTACGGATGGCCCGATACTAAATAAACGAGTATCGCCTCTAGATGGAAGAAGATTCTCTTTGAAAAGTAGTTTTGTACCATCTGCTAGAGCTTGAAGAATTCCTAAAGGCCCGGCGTATTCAGGTCCAATACGTTGTTGTATTCCTGCAGATATTTCTCTTTCTAACCAAACAATTACTAGTACACCTAGTGTGATTCCTAATACAAGAGTAAAAATAGGGACAAGCATCCATATGATCCTATAGACCTCTTTTAAGGATTCCAATCTGGAAAAAGAATTGATAGTTTGTATTTCAGTTGTATCAATTATCATTTCAACGATCAACTTCTCCCATAATGATATCTATGCTACCTAGTATCGTCATAATATCGGCCAATTTCATTCTTTTAACTAACTGAGGAAGAATTTGCAAGTTGATAAAACCCGGTGGTCGAATTTTCCATCTCCAAGGAAAAACACTCCGATCTCCTATCATAAAAATTCCCAATTCGCCTTTTGGTGCTTCAACTCTTACATAAAGGTCTTGTTTCGACAATTCAAAAGTTGGAGAAGGTTTTTTACTAATAAATCGATATTGAAAATCATTCCATTCAGGGGTTTTTATTCTATCAAAGCGTCGGATTTCTAAATTCTCATAAGGTCCCCCTGGAATTCCTTCCAAGGCCTGTTGAATAATTTTTATGGATTCTGTCATTTCACTGATTCGTACTAAATACCGCGCTAATGAATCCCCTTCTTTTTGCCATTGAACCTCCCAATCAAATTCATCGTAACACTCATAACGATCAACTTTACGAAGATCCCATTGTATTCCGGAAGCTCGTAGCATTGATCCTGATAAACCCCAATTTAGTGCTTCTTCTGCGCCAATAATGCCTACGCCTTCAACTCGTTCTAAAAAAATAGGATTCCGTGTAATAAGCTTTTGATATTCAGCAACCCCGGTTAAAAAATAATTGCAAAAATCCAAACATTTATCTATCCAGCCATGAGGTAGATCAGCAGCTACTCCTCCGATACGAAAATAATTATGCATCATGCGCATACCGGTGGAAGCTTCGAATAGGTCATATATCAATTCTCGTTCTCGAAAAATATAGAAGAAAGGAGTCTGTGCCCCAATATCTGCCATAAAAGGGCCAAGCCATAACAAATGGGAAGCGATACGACTCAATTCCAACATAATAGCTCTGATATAGCTAGCCCTTTGAGGTACTTGAATATTACCTAGCTGTTCCGGTCCATTTACAGTTATTGCTTCTGTGAACATAGTAGCTAAATAATCCCAACGCGTTACATAAGGCAAATATTGTACAATTGTTCGATTTTCCGCAATTTTCTCCATCCCTCTATGTAAATAACCCAATATTGGTTCACAGTCAATAACATCTTCACCGTCGAGAGTAACTATCAGTCGAAGAACACCATGCATTGATGGGTGGTGAGGGCCCATATTGACTATCATGAGGTCTTTTCTTGTAGTTGATGCAATCATAAGTTTTTTTTTCTCGAGTCATTCTTCCGTGCGTTTCTGAAAGTAAAAAGAAGTTCATCAAAATTGAAATGAATAAGTTTAAATGGTATCACACTTCAAATTATGGTATCACACTTCAAATTAACGAGTTTTTATTTCTCGAATACCCAACTCACCGATTAATTCTTTATAACGCCCTATATTCTTTTTTGACAAATAAGCCAGCAGCCGTTGACGTTTTCCCAAAATTTTTCGCAAACCTCTCTGAGATGAAGAGTCCTTTTTGTGCAATTCCAAATGTGAAGTAAGTCTCCTTATTTTAGTGGTGAAACTGAATACTTGAAATTCAACAGACCCTCTGTTTTCTTCGTTTTCTTTTTGAGAAATAATCGAAATGAATGAATTTTTGACCATAAAAAATGCCTTTGCTCCCTTTTTTTACAGATATGGATTTTACTGATCAGTAATAATAATGCCATTCATTTTAATGTGGTATATACAATTCAATTTAGGAACTCCTAAATTTTCTGAAGTAAAATCAATCCAACCAATTTAAAATTGAATTTAGATAGAGGATAGAAAAGGATTGGTACTTTTTCGCATCGAAGAATTTAGACCGAAAATGAAGCAGGTTCTGTTGATTTCTTTTGCGATCTAATTTAGACAAATTTCGTATTAGCTATTCGAATGAAATGTAAGACATGTGATGTGTGTATTTAGTTGCTTTCATATACTTTATAAGCATATAGTAAGTATATAAGTATATAGTAAGCATATAGTGAAAAAGTGTATTATTCACGAATTCAAAATTCGTGGATACATCTCTATCCTTAATATACAAAAATGACTGCCATTATTGGTATCAAACCAAGAACGATTCATACAAGCTAAATCTTCTAATCGATAATTAGGCCAAAGAAAAAGCTTTAATTTAATTAATTTCTTTTTCTTTCTATCCAGATGTTTATTATCAGACGAAACTTGGTTGCTGTTTTTTACATTCTTCTCGTTCCAAAATACTGAATTTCTATCTACACCATTCCTACTCTTTGAATTGAAACAAATCAGAATTCTCAATTTTCTACGACATCTAAACGATAAAATATTTTCAGGAACAGGCAAATCTAAATGAGCTTTGTGCCTAGTTTCAGTTATTCTTTGATGTGGCGAACTAGCTTCATAAAAATTATTCTTAGAAACATATCTTTGTTCTTGGTATTTTTGATTAGTTTGGTGCTTACTCTTTTGAAATAAGGAAATACCTATGATTTGATACATAATCAATTGCCCATCGTCGTTTCCAGGCAAATAAATGGGGTCTATAATCAATACTCCCTTTTTCATCAATTCTGTAGGAGTTAAACTCTTCTGAATCAACATTATATCCAAACTCATTTCTCTCTTTTGAATTGAGGATATAATAATTTTTCTTGGATCTATCAGTCTAAGGAGGAGACAATATACCTTGAGATTATTGATCATTTTTTGATTCAAAGTATCGTCCCATCTCAATTGAAAAAGCAAATAACGTTTCAGGAATAAATCCAGTTCTACTTCTGTGTTACTTTTGTATTGTTTTTGCTTTTTCCCTTTTTTCATGTCTGATCTTTCATAATTTTCTTCAATATCTTTTTCTTGTGAAAGAATAGAGCGAAGGTATCTTCGGCCTGTGGATTCTTTTTGTTCTTGATTTCGATGATTTTTAGTCGATGGTATCAAAAAACTTCTTTTTTGCTTTTCATTGATCTTTTTATTTTCACTACTTTTATTTCTATTCAAATTTAAAAGAAGTAATTTACTTGGTATAAACCAAGGTTTCGTTTTATATGCATTATAAAGTAACACAAATTCTGGGAAGAACCAAAGTTCAAGATTCGATATGGGATGCTTTAACATTTTTTCATTCATTCCCATCCAATCAAAAAATACTTTGTGGGAATTTGTTGGATTGATTTCTGGAATAATAAGATAAAAAAGATCTTTTTTATTAATTATTTGAGAATTCTTAGTACCAATCGGAGTATCTTGATTTATATTAATATCGATCGCGGTCCAGGTTTCAACATCTACCCTTTGTATAAGAGAAAAATTGATGATTTTCCAATCAAGATATTTTCTATCCGCAGTTTTTTCCATAGGTAGAATATCTACCTTTCCTAGAAAATTATTGATATAAATACTCTTCAGCATATCAAAAAGGGTGTCTTTATGTGTGTTATAAGAAATCTCTTGGTTCTTATTTCCTTGAAACGGAAATCTAGAAAAAAAGCATTCTGTTTTATTTTCATAATCATAATTTAAAAATTTATATGATAAAAGATCATATATATGGTATTTTTGAAAATTATCTTTTTTATTCGATTTATTCACTAATGAATAGACTTCAATTTTTTGTTGTTTTTTGGAATCAATTAATTCGTTTTTTTCATATGAATGCCGTTTGCTTAAATTTTCCTTTTTCGTCATACGACAGTGGCGAACTCCATTTCGCCACTTTTCTGATATTAATCTAGACCATCTCATCTGAGATAAATCGTAGTGATTACAGCCTTTCAACCATCCTTTCCATTGATTCATTGAAACTCCTAATTTCGAATGAAACATCTCTTCTATTTCACAAGAATCCTTTATTTCAGGCTTAAGAAAAAAACGGATTAATTGATATTGAAGAATAGATCTTAATTTAGACGAGTTACTAACTTGGATTTTTGATAATTTGTAAAATACATATGCTTGTGACATGTAGGATAAGTCAGAAAAATAATGTGAATTTTTTTTACTAATACTATCAAGTGGCTTTTTTATAGTTGATAGAAACGGAATTGGATTTTTATTTTTTTTATTAATATTTTCTTGCTTTCTTTCATTATTGTAAATGAAATTATCAATAATTTTTTTTGTTGATGTAAGAAAAAGTTCTATATTTATTCTGGGAATATTAATGATAGATAAAAACATATATGTGTATATTCTTTCAATCAAGAAGTTAAAAAGGGGGGATAATTTAGAGATTAATCGAGCATTTCTTCTTTTTAATATTTTCCATTTTGCCAATCTTTTAGCATTATAACTTATTTTGTTAGGACTAATATTATTTATATTTATTCTTGTAGTGACTTTTTTCTTCTCTTTTCTAATTCTTTCTGTTTGATTTCGAATTTTACTTGTTCTATCAGTCAGATCCTTCATCTTTTTTTCTGTCAATGAAGAATTTGACCAATTGGTAGATCCAATTTTACTAACGGGTTTGTTAATTTTTTGATTGCTGATTATGGAATCTTTTTCT